GAAAAGACAGATTGCCCATCTTTTCTTTTATCTCGGGGGAAATACGATCGGGAGGGGCTAATTCAAAACCCTCTGGTAAAATAAGAACAGCCCCCACATTCAAAGCGCCTTTTTTACCATTAGCAAGAACTTGTTTCAGTTGCATATCATAAGGAATTCGAACAACTGCTTCAAATACAGTATCGGGAAGTACCGCTTGCGGAACCTCAATATCGACCGGTTTATTAGCTAAATGGCAATTGGCGCATACAATACGTCCAGTCGCTTCTCGTGGATTTTCATAACCCTGCTGTGCAAAAATGGGATATGCATTTGAAATGGATGTACGAGTTATGATATATATCATGAGCGATACGGAAATAGATCGAGTAATCTGTTCCTTTATCCAAGAAAAAGTATTTCTAGTTTGCATGGTCCAAGCATTGATCCCAAAAATTTCTACAATAAATTGGGGTAGGTCACTAATGGAGTTTCCTATCCACGATTCTGTTATTTATTGGAATAATTTGACTGGATTAATAGAAATTAATTTCTATTTTTATAGGAATATAGGAGGAATCCGCGGGATGGCTAGAAATATAAAGCGATTTTCAACGCTTAGATTAGGTAGATAATTTTTCAGTCATTCATTGAATGATAAATCACTACAAGTGACGGAGATACGCGATTTAAATAACGGAAAATCCAATATTTGAAAATTGTATCTACAATGACTGGAAAAGTGGAAACAAGGCCAGATATAATTTGATCATTCTGAACAAATCCAAAATCCTTGTAGACAAAGCCAATCAGCAGTTCCCAACCATGCGGCGAATGAAATCCGATACACAAATCAGTTAATAAAAGAAGAGAAAAAGCTTTTATTGTGTCACTTAAGTTATATAGGAATTCCTGAGCCCAAGAGTTAAGAATAAAAAGTTCTTTATTACCCAAAATAGAATAACCACTTAGAATAATGAAACAGATTATATTTGTCGAGAAGTGCAAAATCGTATGAATACGACCCTCGTTGTGTATCTTGATTAATTGGATTGTTTCTTTGTGAATTCCTATACCAAGGTTTTGTAGATGTGTCTCCGAGTATTCCTTGATCATTTCCTCTAACAAGAGAAGTTCCTCTAATTCTATAAATTTTTCTAGAATACTCTTTTCTTCAATATCATTCAAAAAAGTTTCGGATTGCCTAGTATTACACCAATTAGTAACCCAAGATTCCAGACTTTTTTGAAATGAGAGAGAAATCCACCAGGGCAAAAATACTATAGATGCAAGATATAAAAGAGGAGTGAATGCTTTCTTTTTTGCCATTTTTCACTGTGAATTGTTAATGAACCCATCTCATCCGTCGACTCTATGTAATCTAATATTTATCTCACGCATCAGTTCTATTAAAAGTCTCAATTCCAACAAGTAAAAAGGCGGGAATTTCCTTCTTTAGAAATGGTTGATTATGAGATATTTCAAATTTTTGCTTATTTTTTTTTTTTAGTTGTGTATATTTCAATACATATAAAAGATCCCCAAAAGAGTTTTTTTATACTTGTTCCATATATGTCTGCTTTGACTCGAATGAATGTTCTGAAGAAACCTCGATTAAGTTATGTTATATATGTTATAGAATTATTCTTGCGTTTTTGCCCTTCTGCTGAGAAAGCATTCATTTCTCGGCTCATTTCTTAAAATACTTCAATTGGTACACACAAGAAATAGGCCAATTCAGCAGCTTTTTGTTCCATTTCCCGTGGAGTAAAATTCTCATCAGTACGAGTCAATGGAATGGCTCCCTGGCCTCTGATATCCATATAAAGGACACGCCGAGCATAAATACCCTCTTTAACTTCTATTCTGATGGACTGAATATCTTTTATAAAAAATCGGAGGAAGACCCGACGATTTTTTCCAGGAAATCCCCAACGAAAGATACACACTATTCCGTCTTTTCTATCAAATCGATCATAACCACTACCTACATTCCACGAAATTGTGCACCACAAATAGGAGCTAATAAAAAGACCCGCGATCCCGTAGAAAGACATCACAATTCCTTGTGGAAAAAAAACTATTTGCTGAGACGGAAATAAAGATATCAAATTTCTACCAAGATAACTCGAGGTTCCAACCAACAAGAATCCTAATGAACCTAAAAAAAGGATAACAGCCCAGCAGAAATTACTTGTTTTTCGAGCCCCCGTTATAGGTTCTATCCATATATGTTCTGATCGACAACTCATACTTTATCCAGTTACTTTTTTTTTATTGAGAGAATACCCCAAATGAATTTGACTTTAGTCCGTTTGTTTCCGAAGTAACCCGCATCAACTAGTACTAGTTTGATGTGAACCTTTAGGAGTAATTCATTAAATTGGTTAGATCTAAACTAATAACATACCCTTCGTATGATCTCACTAAAGATAGCCACATGCATATAGATAGACCAACTTTACAGTTCAGCCATCCGCCGATTCGGGTCTATTTGAAAATCGATAGAATTAGAATATAGTATTTTCTGGAGACATAAGAGTTTTTCGGCGGAAGCCGCTTATACCAATTTGTCTAAATGGATATCTGTGTTATGATACAAGCGTAAATTTGAAAAAAAAAATAGATGAGAGTTTGTGCCATCGGCTCTAAACAATCTTGTTTTTTTGAACATGAAGAAATAAAGAAGCCATTGCGATTGCCGGAAATACTAGGCCCACTAAAGGGACCAAAACAGAGGGAAAGTTAAGAGTTGTCATAGAATGGGTACCTCGATTTACTATTTGTACCTGTTATTTTTATTTAGATTTTATATTTATTATTTATAATATAAAGATATATTATTATATATAAAGAATAAAGATATCTTATTATAATTTGATAATTCTAAATAATTCTAAATTGGAATTATATATACTTATATCTATACTTAATATCTATTCTATTAAGTATAGATATAAGTATATATCTAAGTGAGTATATAATGTAGTTTTTCATTTCATCTTTCTACATGAAAGATTTGAAAGGATATGGATGCGATATTATTTTATTCATTTTTTGCTCTTGTCTTCGAATTTCATTTAACAAACCCTTCAAAATAAATTAGATTCTATTTATCTATTTATATTGAAGGGTTTGTTAGAATGCCATCCAGCAGGGATTCTTAGTAAAAATAAGATTATCATAAGATTAAGATATAGAAAGATAAAAAATTCTATATTTTCTATATTTTATAGATTAGATTTTAATTATATTATATATGACGAGAAGAAGATATTTTTTATTTGCCTAATTTCACGAAAATAAGAATTTCATCTTTTATCTTGTTGATGTTGATAGAGACTTCTTGATCAATAATCAGAAATATAGAAAAAAGAGGCAGATTTTCTATTTTCTGTGACTTTAGATTCTTTGATACAATTAGATCTTATGTCAACAAAGACAACGCTATTCATCTAATTTTGATTCAAAGCAAAGGAAAGAAAGTGTGGAGTTGAAATAACTCACTCAGAACGCTTTTTAAAGGATTACGTGGTACGATTAGATCGAATAAGCCCTTCTGGAATAAATACTCAGACGCTTGTGAACCGTCGGGTACTGTTTTATTCAATGTTTGTTCAATTACTCTTTTACCCGCAAAGGCAATGTAGGCATTGGGTTCGGCAATAATGATATCCCCCAACATACCAAAACTAGCTGTCACACCACCGGTAGTAGGAGATGTAAGGATTGGTACATAGAATAACTTTTTATTTGATTGATAATCATATAAAGCAGAAGATATTTTAGCCATTTGCATCAAACTCAAACTTCCTTCTTGCATGCGTGCCCCTCCAGAAGCACACACTATAATAAGAGGTAGAAATTCTTTAGTAGCGTATTCAATCAAACGGGTAATTTTCTCCCCCACTACGGATCCCATACTACCCCCCATAAACTGAAAATCCATAACCGCAATTGATACGGTAATACCGTTTAGTTGCCCTATGCCTGTTTGAACAGCCTCGGTTAATCCTGTTTTTCTTTGATAAGAATCGATACGCTTTTTATAAGGCTCCTCCTCCGAATGAAATTGAATGGGATCCAGAGAGACCATGTCTTCATCCATAGGCTCCCAAGTACCCGGATCGATCGAAAGTTCAATTCTATCTGAACTACTCATTTTCAAATGATATCCACATTGTTCACAAAGATTCATTTTTGATTGAAAACTTTTCTTATAATTTAATCCATAACAACTTTCGCATTGAATCCACAAATGCCTGTATTTTTGAGTTACATCCAGATCCGTAGAACTTTTTCGTATAGTTTTCCTTCTGGCATTCTCGTTTTTACTACTATTTCCGCTTCCACCACAAATGGAATTAGAAATGTAATTGTTACTGTAATTGTCACTACCACTTAGAATGTAAGTATCAAGACAGATGTGAGACTGAAGATAACTGTCAATGCAACTATTAATGTGATTATTCCAAGTATACTGAGTATCATCCATGTAACGATCGTGGTGGGGATTCTTACTCTTAGATCCATTATTCAGATAACTAGAATTCCGAAAAAAAGAACTTTCTAGTTCACTACAAAAAGTATGATCGTTGTCAATCTCAAAAATGTGATTTTCAATATCAAAATATATAGAATAACTGTCCCCATTACTATCTTTAACTAAAAAAGTCTCATCAGAGATGAAATTCCAAATGTCTTTGACGCCAAAAAAAAGATCAACATTACTGTAATTGTCATGACCACCCCAACTCCGAATGTTTTTCTCCGTATCATTTCTATTCGGATCTTTACTTTCACTGGCATTTTCAATAAGACCAAGACTGCCGGTTGATTTACTTAGCCTACATCTGTGTTCGAACTCCTTCTTAAATAACATAGAATTGAACCACCATCTTTTCATAGAGTTTTCTTGCTCCATATTTGCATGAAAATACAATAGATGAATAGTCATTCGACGAAAAAATGTTATTTGAATCTTGTATTTCCTATCAGAATAAGCATATAAATACAATCAC